TATTCGGTCGTATGCTTGAAAGATAACCCAAAAAATCAAGGGAATGCTTGGATAATTGGTTTATATGGATTCTTCCTGGTTGAGACCATACATAAAAATGACATTGCCAAAAATTGACAAGATAATATTTCCACTTATTCATCAGAAGAGGAGTTTCTTTTGATGCCAGAATAGATTTTCCTCGATATCTAACATACTGCATAAAAGGATCCTTGAAGAACCATAAGGTGGCCGGAAAATCGTTAGCAAAGACTTCTTCAACAGGATATTTTCTTTTTTCATAAAAACATATTCGCTCAAAAAAGATCCCAGAAGAGGTTAATCGTAAATGATTAGATTGGTTACGGAGAAAAAGTAAAATGGATTCGTATTCACATACATAAGAATTATATAGGAGCAAGAATAATCTTGGATTACTTTTTGCAAAAATAGATTTTTTTGGAGTAATAAGACTATTCCAATTACAATACTCGTGAAGAAAGAGCCGTAATAAATGCAAAGAAGAGGGATCTTTCACGCAGTAGCGAAGGTTTTGAACCAAGATTTCCAGATGAATGGGGTAGGGTATTAGTACATCTGATGCATAATTTAAATGTGGGAATTTGTCCTCGAAAAAAGGAAATATTGAATGAATTGATCGTAAATTATACGATTTTACGATTTCTGTCTCCTCTAAGGAAGATACTAATCTTCGGGAAAACGGAATTTCCACAATGACTGCAAATCCCTCCGATATCATTTGAGAATACAAATTTTTGTTGTACCCCAAAAATCGATTTTGATTCGAATCATTAACGGAAATAAGAAAATGATTCTGTTGATACATTCGACTAATTAAACGTTTTATAATTAGTAAACTAGATTTCTTGTCATAACCTACATTATCCAACAAAACGGATCTATTTAAACCACGATCATGAGCAAGTGCATAAATATACTCCCGAAAGATAAGTGGGTATAGGAAGTCATGTTGCTGAGATCTATCTAATTCTAAATATCCTTGAAATTCTTCCATTTAAAATTCGATTTGAACCAGAAAAAAAATAGGTAATTTATTGGGTTATCAAATGATACATAGTACGATACAGTCAAAACAAGGTATTTATAGTAAGAAAAAACGAGATACCTCGGAAACAAGTCAAACTCATCAACGGACTCTCTAGCCCCTTATGTTCATTTATAGGATAACAAGGTAGTTAGAAGTCCTTTATTTTTTCAATCCAATCGCTCTTTTGATTTTGAAAAAAAAATCTCTTTATCAATATACTGCCTTCTTCTACACATTTATCTCTACCCCATAAAGTGGAATAGCTAATAGTTAGGACTCATAAGAAATTTCTAATCCACTCATCAGAAAAGCCTTTCCCGCATTAAGCACTAATATATTTTTAACGTCTAATTAGATGGGGTAATCATTCAAAAATGAAGAACAGAAGCTCGTTACTTTTTATTTCCCTATAATTGGAACCTTATAGTAAGGCTCTACCCATTTATTCACTCGACCCCCCAAAAGATTCTTTTTAAAAAATTGTTAGACACCACGAATTTAAACAATTGAAATAAGATTTGGGACCTATTCAGTAAGAATGAAATATTCTCAGAATTATCCATTGCTACGACATGCTGCTTTTTCCATTCATTCCTTTCAGGATCAGTCGTGGTCTTCCAAACTCTACCGATGGTATGGACGAATCTCTTGCTTCATACAAATGTGTAAAAGATGCTAGCCGCACTTAAAAGCCGAGTACTCTACCGTTGAGTTAGCAACCCCAAAAAACTAATTAGAATGCGTAGATACAATCAGAATCCCAATAAATAACGAAATTGAATGGCACAATGCAATCAAACCATTAAAAAAAAAATGAAAAAAAAAATTCTAATCCACTCTGTTCACAATAAAAATGAACAAATCCGACGAAAATACAAAAAATTCTCAGATAAAAGATAAAATAGGGATAAAGTCAAAGTTTATAGACCGCCTATTGTCTCTTATATTACCCATTAATTAGTATATATCGAGTTTTATTGATTTTAATCTTAATCAAAAAAGACTTTTTGTATGACAGAAAATCCAAGAACCCATTATTTAAATGAAATAAAATCTATGGAACAGGGATAAATGGATCCATTTATCCACGATCGGATTATATTTATTTGATACACTGTTGTCAATATGAATATTGAGAAAAGCATACAAAAGATAAAACAAACTCTAAATCGAACTAACAATTCTGATTTCAATCAATTAAAATTAATCAAATTCAAATTATTTAAATTGAAATATAAAAAAACTAAGGACTTGTGTTGGATTGGCACTATATATAATATAATATAGGTGGAAGACTAAATTAAGGAAGACGGGGGAGAAGTAGAAAAAAATGAGGTTTATTCAATAACTAAAATAAACAGGTTTAGTCCTTTGTTTTTTTTTTGTTCGTAGAGTTCCAACGAAAATCACCCCATTGACGGTAATGCAAATTTTTATGTCTATAGACCCAATTACTTCTACGTCATTTCTTATTTATTCACTTGATCTTTTTCTATTTCTATACTATTTTACTATTTTATTTCGATTTTAAATTATTGGATCCATTATTATATCATATCAATAAAATCGAAATCCATTTTTTGTCGTTATAAATAAACGACACCATTCTATAGTAACAATACTAAACGGAAGTATGATATGAATAGAACAAAAGAGGAACTAGCAAAGAAAAGGTTATACAAAGCTATATACAAATCATCCACACCTTCTTTTTTCGATTTTATTTCATTAATTGAATTTTGTTTATTGATTAAGGCGAAGTTCCGTAAAAACCCCCGCCTTTTTTGAAATATCATGAACAGTTCCTGTAGGTTGAGCGCCTTTTTCAAGGAAATCTAGAATAGCAGGAACATTTAAATAGATTTGATTCTTTATCGGATCATAAAAACCCACTTTCCGAAGATCTCTTCCCTCTCGTCGAGATCGAACATCAATTGCAACGATTCGATAAATGGCCCATTGGGATAGATGAACAATACCCCCCCCCTAGAAACGTATAAGAAGTTTTCCCCTCGTACGGCTCAAGAAAATTAGAAATTATGTCTATGTATCGAATTACAATATCAAATATATCCATAAAATCATCAAATTAATTAGACTATTGATTTAAGTACTTTTTTTTCTTATTCTTACCCAACAAAAAATAAAATTAGTCGTATTTGCACCCTCATAACTCAAGTTGGATAACTCTGAAATAACTCAAAAGAGAACCCTTTTAGATATTTCATTTATTGAGTGGTCTCTAACCCTTTTATTGTCTGTCTCCTTTAGAATCTATTTTGATTCTTCATTCTGATCTAGTTGTTAAGACAATTGAAAAAGGTATTTACTTGTTCCAGGATCTTTGCCTTGAATCATTGGGTTTAGACATTACTTCGGTGATCTTTAAATCCTTTCAAAACGGCAGCAACATATCATTTTTTGTGATTTCTTTCTGTCAAAGAATCATACGAATGGTTGATTCCTGCGTAATACACCTTCCTTTTGAATTGGAAATTTTCTCGAATAGAACCTTTTAGGTTTATGTATCGAAAATATACTTACGAAGTTGTTCCAATTTATTGATTGATACTAACCCTAGATTATTGCCCCTGAAAAAAAAATCTTTCTACTCGAGCTCCATCCTGTACTATAATTACATCACCCCCCCCCAAAAAAAAAAAGAGGGTTCCAGCGGAACAGAACAAATGATGTCGAGCCAAGAGCACTTTCATTCCTATATAATATATAAAAAAATGGTGGATGTAAGACTCCACAGCTGATCATGTCCTTCAAGTCGCACGTTGCTTTCTACCACATCGTTTTAAACGAAGTTTTACCATAACATTCCTTCAGTTTGGAACCCATATGTAATTGATTCAATTATGGAATCATGAATAATCATTGGTTCGGTCGGTACATAGTAATCTATTTAACCCTATTTTTTTAGATTAATAGAATTAAATACTGGAAATTCTATAAAATAGAAATAATTTTTTTTTCTAAATTTTTAAATTTAGAATCTTTTTATTGTAAAAATCAAATTAGTTAACTAATTATAACTAATATAACACGAATAAACAAGTTATTTTGAATCTGTATCTTCAAGTAACGTAATAGTGATAGGATAAATTCAACAATTTCACACTTCTTCAAGTACCAAGAACTCATAAGAGTTCTTTACAAAGATTTAATTGATTGAAAAATTTCCTATCCGATACAATTATACAATTATTTGTATTTTGCATAACATAAAGTTTTCCAGCAAGGACCTTTCTTTTTTTATCATCAGTAAGAGAGAGAGAAATCCATATTGGATATTGGATTAAACCATCTGTGAGTAAAAAAAGATAGATAAAAAAACACTGATGCAAGGGAAGATTGAAATTTTATGTTGTTATTTTTTCATATTTATACTTTAAAATCTGTAAAATAGGTACTATCTTAACGAATCGCAAATGAATGAAATTTACTATTTCATATGCGTGTTATTTGAACTCGATTAAATTTGTGAAAAAGATATGATTCCGCAGATTATTAAAAAAAGAAATAAGAATCACATTCTATACCAATATTCTATTCTTAATACAGAAGGCTGTTCGAAAAGGCAATTTTTTTTTATATATTTTATTATGATATATATTTTATATATATTATTTTATTATGTATGATATATATATTATCAATATATTAATATAATGATCACATTATATAATAATAATTATATACGGGATATGATCTGGGACGGAAGGATTCGAACCTCCGAATAGCGGGACCAAAACCCGTTGCCTTACCACTTGGCCACGCCCCATTTTTTTCTATTAGACACTAATAAACACTAATATTGGTACGGGTTATTCGTCAACTCCAGTCTAAATATCTATTATTTATAAAATAGATTACTAGAATTTTTATACATGTAGACTATACATGTAGACATAGAATTAAACTTAATTTATTGATCATTACATATAATTCAATTAAGATATTGTACGAAAGTATGATTTATTCTATTCTCTTTTGATTTGAGATATAGAAGGATTTTTGATTGGGTGAGTTCAAATCAAAGAAAGTTTTTTGGTCTATCTTATTTTCTTTTTATTCATTTTTTTTCTTCTATCAATAATAACATATTTATAATAATAAAAAACTCAATTTATTAATAACTCAATCAAAAAAAATACAATTATCCCCAAAACAAAATGTTTGTTATGCTTAATATATTTAGTTTAATCTGTATCTACCTTAATTCTGCTCTTTTTTCCAGTAATTTTTTCGTCGCCAAATTGCCCGAAGCCTACGCTTTTTTGAATCCAATTGTAGATATTATGCCAGTAATACCTCTGTTCTTTTTTCTCTTAGCCTTTGTTTGGCAAGCTGCTGTAAGTTTTCGATGATATTTTTAATAAAGTCCCAGATAAATTCATTATTTATTCGAAAAAAAAAAATTCGTAGAATTGATAAGATCAGATAAGTCCTACACCCTCAATTCAAATATTGAAATTATTGTACAACCGCGACAAATCCGGATCACCCCACTGCATTTCTTGGTGTCAAAATAAAAAAGTAGGGTATGCGGTATAAAAGTGGAGAATCTATTCTCTTTTTTCCTAAAAAAAATCTTGGAGATTGTGTAATGCTTACTCTCAAACTATTTGTTTACACGGTAGTGATATTCTTTGTTTCTCTCTTTATCTTCGGATTCCTGTCTAATGATCCAGGACGTAATCCTGGACGTGAAGAATAAAAGATAAGGTTTTTGTTTTCTTTGCTTGATTTTAAACTGTTATTAGTAAGATTTTATCTATTCCACATCCTTAAACTTCTTTAACTATTCATTTTTAACTATTAATTAAATAAAAAAAGAGCTCGCGATAAATTCGAAAGAAAATACCAAGTCATCAACAAAAACGGAAAGAGAGGGATTCGAACCCTCGGTACGAAAAACTCGTACAACGGATTAGCAATCCGACGCTTTAGTCCACTCAGCCATCTCTCCTCCCAATTGAAAAAGGATAATACTATGTTACATTATAAAAAATAAGGCTTGAAAACGCCCGTCATAGTATAGACTATTATTTTTTGATTTCGTCCGAAGGGGCTTTTTAGTTTCACGGCCCGGCCTGGTCAGTACTTAGCCGGGCCCGCCCTTTTGTTCCAACGAATCATAAATAAAAATATTTTTGAATTTTGAAAAAAAAAGAAAAACACTTGCTTGTTATTGCGATTAAAAATAAATAAAAAACTTTTTCAATTTCTATGATATAGAATCAAATGATATCGAATCAAAGTGCCGTTTCTTTCTTAGTTAGTCCTTTTATTCCAGTTTAAATAAGAAAAAGGGAACTGTCGTTTCTTGACACAATCCATTTTTGTGTTATGGCTTAAGTTCGAGACGTATAGGTCAAAAACCTCGGGCAAAAAAACACTTGGTATTTAGTTATTTAAATTAAATGAATCCTCTTTTCCTAATCTCATTAGGTCCTCTGATACAACACGTAAACGCTCTCGTTTTCATGATTTTTTTCTGATCTTTTGTTTTACTTTTGATTAGGGTCGACAAAAGGTCCGATTCTATACAATAATCGGATTGTAGCGGGTATAGTTTAGTGGTAAAAGTGTGATTCGTTCTACAACCCCCTATATAGTTAAAGGGTCTTTCGGTTTGATTCATATTCATATATTCATTCCGAACAAAAACTTTAGTTCTTAAAAGGATTGAATCCTTTACCTCTCAATGAAAAATTCGAGGAAGAATATACATTCTCGTGATTTGTATCCAAGAATCAATTTAAAATGGAAAAATTGGATTATGAGATTACGAAACATAATTTTTTTTATTGGATCAATACTTCCAATTGAATGAGTATGAGTAACGGACCCATGGATAAAGATAAAAAGTGTATTTCTAATCGTAACTAAATCTTCAATTTTCAATTTATATAATTGAAAATTTATATAGAGGAAATTGAAGCAAAACAGCTATTAAACAATGTCTTTGGTTTACTAAAGACATCGAGAAATTTTTTTAGCTCGGTGGAAACAAAACGCTTTTCCTAAGGATTCTTTCAAATAGAAGTAGAGAACGAAGTAACTAGAAAGATTGTTAGAATATAACCCTCCTCTTTTCTATAGGGATCGTCTAGAAAGCGGGTTGTTCTGAATAGATTCAGACAGAAAAGCTGACATAGACGTTATGGGTCGGATTTTTTTATTTCGTTCATGTCTGAATCTGGGAATTTATCCATCTTCCATAAAGGAGCCGAATGAAACCAAAGTTTCACGTTCAGTTTTGAATTAGAGACGTTAAAAATGATGAATCAACGTCGACTATAACCCCTAGCCTTCCAAGCTAACGATGCGGGTTCGATTCCCGCTACCCGCTTTTACTTTAATCGTTATAATCTTTAATATTCTAAAATTCGAAAAATTTCATTTTTTTATATTTAATAATAAAATGGAATGAATCGAAT